TACTAATTCCATCACTGGGATTAAAGCTCCTAAGACTGGGGTGGGGCAAAATAAAAATAAAATAGAAACAACGAATTAATCTGGACCCATTCGGCTTTGTACCTATACAAGATGGTATAGCATCCCATAAGAGGATCTTTTTTTGATTGGCTTTGAGTATGATTCATGATCCCCATAGAATTCGTGTAGATACGAGTTAATTAGCAAAGGAAGGTATCAATTTCAATCAATATCTGTGTTATCCGGATCTCATTAACAAACAATAAAGTTCAATACGGAACAGATGTATTTTCTTTGGACTTAATTGCTTTTATTTTGCATCAGGCTCCAATGAATAATTGGAAATCAATGTAACGATGGGGGGGGGATTCATAGATTCCATTCACTTTAGTTTATCTTTATGGAAATGGAAAAATTTCTGAACCTGAAATAAAGCAAAATCCGTAGAAAATGAACCATGCCCATATGTAGTTTTATTGTTCTATTTCAGTGACACCGGTATTTCGGTTTCGGTGAAAAAGATTTGTGATCTCTTAAATATACACGATGACCCCCGGTGACAATTGTTCGGTGTATCTGATGGATACGGAAAGGTCATACTCCTACGATTTGGATTTTCTCAATCAGATGAAAGAATAGCGACCTTAATCTTATCTTCCATGAGCTCTTTTCTATCCATCCCCATGAAAACAACTAAATTGGATTTTTTTCTCGACCCATCCATCTGATTTAAATCATTGATGATTCAATTGGAAAAGAAACATGGATTTCTCTTATGATGATCGAATTCGCGTCTCTTTAATCAATGAGATATCTGCTAAACTTTTTAGTTACTCGTTGTGATTGTGCCGACTTGTTGATTTGATTGATTTAGAGATCAAATTAAATTCAGTCTTTACAGGAAAACTTATTTATAGTAATGATAATGATGTCGAAGTAGGAAATTCTTGAAACCATTTTATTTTTTATGATTCCTTACCTTATAAATCCTCGCTATTCGAAGAAGTGTGAGATTGGTGAATCTATCCTATCGAGTCACTTGCGACTTTTCCGGGTCATTAGAATAGCTTATTTGGTTAATGACTCATTTTATTTTGTTCCAGTATTGGTAATCGAATTAAAGACTCGTCTTTAGTTTAGTTGTTCGAGAAAGAATTGGAATTGGATCTTTCATGATTGATCGTCCCGAACAATATAACAATATGTTGAAGATGTAGATGTAAATAAATAAGTGTTAAGCAACTCATTTCTTCGTGTTTTTTATAAATGTGTTTCATTCCTATAACAGAATATGGGTTAATTTGGCTTTTTGCTGAGATTTCCCCAGAGAAATACCTATTCATACATATATAAAAATAAAGTATGGACTACTATGCACCGATGGAGCCAATGACTATTCATGATTCCATATTGAATCAATTCCATACCGGTCCAAATTAGAGGAATGTTATGGTAAAACTTCGTTTGAAACGATGTGGTAGAAAGCAACGTGCGACTTGAAGGACATGATCGGCTGTGGATTCTTGCATCCACCATTTTTTTATATATCAATGAAGATGCTCTTGGCTCGACATAGTTTGTTCTGTGCCACCAGGACCCCATTTTGGGGGGTTGTAAATAGTACATGATGGAGCTCGAGCATAAATTCTTGATTCATTTATCAGAGGGAAGGATCTAGGGTTAGTGCCAGTCAATAAGTTGGAACAACTTCGTAAGTATATCTTCGATATAGAAATCGCAAATTCGAACAAGTTTCAAATAAAAAAGCAAAAAAAGGAAAATTTGTCGGAATTGGTAAAACTATTTCGATCAAAAGTGTATCACAGGGGAATCAACCATTTGTATGATTCTTCAATAGAAAGAACAAAAGGTATGTTGCTGCCATTTTGAAACAATTAAGGATCACCGAAGTAATGTCTAAACCCAATGATTCAAAGCAAAGATAAAGGATACCGGAACAAGGAAACGCCATTTTCAATTGTCTCAATAACTAGATCAGAATGAGAAAGGAAAATCGATTCTAGACGAGACAAACAAAAGAGGTTAGAGACGGCTCAATAAATGTCTAAGGATTTCCCTTCGAGCTCTTTGAGAATTACCCAACTTGAGTTATGAGTACGAATGAGATTTCNTTTTTTTTTTATTCCTTCCAAAAAAAAAACGACTCAAATCCTAATCTAATTGATGATTTTATGGATCCATTTGCCACTATATACAATACATAAATTCGAATCATTCTTTCTCGAGCCGTACGAGGAGAAAACCTCCTATACGTTTCTAGGGGGGGCATTGTTCATCTATATCTATCCCAATGAGCCATCTATCGAATCGTTGCAATTGATGTTCGATCCCGAAGAGAAGGAAGAGATCTTCGTAAAGTGGGTTTTTACGATCCGATAAAGAACCAAACTTATTCAAATGTTCCTGCTATTCTATATTTCCTTGAAAAAGGCGCTCAACCTACAGGAACTGTTCATGATATTTCAAAGAAGGCGGAAGTATTTAAGGAACTTCGAATTAATCAAACGAAATAAAATTTATGAAATAGAAAAAAAAGATTGAGTGAAATAACTGGCAATTGAGGGGATTGCCATCAATCAGATGGTTTTCGTTGGGACTCTACGAATAAATAAGGGATCAATCTTGCTATTGTTTGTACTTCTATTGAAAACCAGAGATTTTTTTCCTACTTCTTCTTTATTTATTNCCCCCCCCCCACACTTCATTTCTTATCTATGTAGTGCCAATCCAACACAAGTCTTTATTTTCTTTATTTCATTTTTTTTTTTTTCTCAAAATTCAATTTATATTGACAATGGTGTATCGATCAAATATAATTCGATCGTGGATAAATAGATCTATTTATCATAAGTTTGTTTCTTTACTTCACTAGGTTCGCCGGATTCACTGTGACACAAGAAGTATCTTCTTAAGATAATGAAAAAAAAAAATGATCAGGTCCACAAATTTTTACATCTATCTATATTTATCCGTGAATCCGTTGTATTTGAATCTGATCTGAACATTTTGATGTTCATAATTGATCATCAAATGTTTCTTTTAGATTTGTTGCTAGTTCAATGTTTTGATGGGGTAGGGCAATCCAATCTCTTTATTTTTTTTTTTTTTATTCCGATCGTATCTACACACCATATTTATACGGGTTGCTAACTCAACGGTAGAGTACTCGGCTTTTAAGTGCGGCTAGGATCTTTTACACATTTGGATGAAGCAACAGATTCGTCCATACCATTGGTATGGTTTGTAAGACCACGACTGATCCTGAAAGGGAATGAATGGAAAAAACAGCATGTCGTATCAATGGAGAACTCTGAGAATACTTCCTGGGTCGGTAGAAAATCTTGTTTTGATTCTTGGAACGGTACCAAATCAATTCACAGTTTGGTCGAGTGAATAAATGGATAGAGCCCTAATGGCTCCAATTATAAGGAAACCAAAAGCAACGAGCTCGGTTCATAATTCGAATGATTACCCGATCTAATTAGACGTTAAAAATAGATTAGTGCCTGACGCGGGAAAGGGTTCTCCTGTGAGTGGATCATCGATTCCTTTTTTTTTTCATGAATCCTAACTATTAACTATTCTTTCTCTATTATGGAGTGGAGACGAATGTGTAGAAGAAACGGTATACTGATAAAGAGAATTTCTTCCAAAGTCAAAAGAGCGATCGGGTTGCAAAAATAAAGGATTTCTAACCATCTCTTGTAACTATAACGAACACAAACAAATTGGATGGAAAGAGAGAGGATCTGTTCATTGGACTCCCCGTCTCCGGGGTATCTATTCTTTTCTTACTATATACCCTGTTCTGACCGTATCGCACTATGTATCATTTGATAACCCAAGAAATCCCCCGTGCCTTTGTATAATTTCAAATGGAGGAATTACAAGGATATTTAGAAATAGATAGATCTAGGCAACAACACTTCCTATATCCGCTTCTATTTCAGGAGTATATCTACGCACTTGCTCATGATCATGGTTTAAATGGATCGATTTTTTACGAACCTATGGAAAATTTCGGTTATGACAATAAATCCAGTTCACTAATTGTGAAACGTTTAATTACTCGAATGCATCAACAGAATCATTTGATTCTTTCTTCCAACGAAAATAGATTCGTTGGGCACAACAAGAATTTTTATTTTCAAATGGTATCAGAGGGTTTTGCAGTCATTATGGAAATTCCATTCTCGCTGCGATTAGTATCTTCCCTAGAAGAAAAAGAAATAGCAAAATCTCATAATTTACGATCTATTCATTCAATATTTCCCTTTTTCGAGGACAAATTATCACATTTAAATTATGTGTCAGATATACTAATACCTCATCCCATCCATCTGGAAATCTTGGTTCAAACCCTTCACTGCTGGATACAAGATGCCCCCTCTTTGCATTTATTGCGATTCTTTCTCCACGAGTATCGTAATTCGAATAGTCTCATTACTCCAAAGAAACCCATTTCTCTTTTTTCAAAAGAGAATCAAAGATTCTTCTTGTTACTATATAATTCTCATGTATATGAATGTGAATCCGTATTAGTGTTTCTCCGTAAACAATCTTCTCATTTACGATCAACATCCTCTGGAACTTTTCTTGAGCGAACACATTTCTATGGAAAAATAGAACATCTTGTAGTAGTGCTTCGTAATGATTTTCAGAAGACCCTATGGTTGTTCAAGGACCCTTTCATGCATTATGTCAGATATCAAGGAAAATCCATTCTGGCTTCAAAGGGGACTCATCTTCTGATGAAGAAATGGAAATCTCACCTTGTCCATTTTTGGCAATGTCATTTTTACTTGTGGTCTCTACCGGACAGGATCCATATAAACCAATTATACAATCATTCCTTATATTTTCTGGGCTATCTTTCAAGTGTACGACTAAACACTTCGGTGGTAAGGATTCAAATGCTAGAGAATTCATTTCTAATAGATACTTCTATTAAGAAATTCGAGACCCTAGTCCCAATTATT